TCTACGACGTCTAGACGATAAAATATTTTCAGGAACAAGCAAATCATAATGATTTTTGTCTCTATTTCCAGTTATCTTTTGATGATGCCTTGGAATGGATTCATCAAAATCCTTCTTATCAATATATCTTTGCTCTCGATATCTTTGATTAGTTTGATGCCTACTATTATGAACTAATGAAATACCTATAGTTTGATACATAATAAACTGTCCATCATTTTTTACAGATAGACGAAGGGGTTCGATAATTAATACCCCCCTTTTCATCAATTCCGTAAGAGTTAAATTCTTCTGAATTAGCATTATATCCAGATTTATTTCCTTACTCTGAATAGAGGATAGAGTCATTTTTCTTGAATTTCTCAGTCTAAGCAGGAGACAATATACTTTGATATTATTGATCATTCTTTGATTCAAAGCATCATCCCATCTCAATTGAAAAAGTAAATATTTTTTCAGAAAGAAATCTAGTTCTGCTTCCGTATTGCTCTTGTATTGTTTTTTCTTTTTACGTTTTTTCGTGTCTGATTCCGAATAATCTTCTTCAATATCTTTTTGTTGATTTGAAAGAGCAGATACAAGATTTCCTTGGTTTTGTGCATTTGATCTAAGATCTCTTTGGCCTGCGGATTCTTTTTGATTTTTATTCTTTAATTCAAAAGATTTTTTTTCATTTGATGGTCTAACCCCTTTTTGCTTTCTATTGATATTTTTATTTTCATTTATATTCAAATTTAAAAAAAGTAATTTGTTTGGTATAAACCACGGTTTCATTTTATATGCATTATAAAGAAGTACAAAGTCTGGGAAGAACCAAAGTTCCATATTCGATATGGGACGACTTAGTATTTCTTCATTCATTCCCATCCAATCAAAAAAGATTTTTTTTTTATTGGGTGAATTGATTTCTTGATCTTGATGAATTGTAAGATAAAAAAGATCTTTTTTATCAATTATTTGATAATTAAAATTAACAGTCCCGGTCTTAGTATTTTTATTACTGTTAGTATTGATCTTGATCCAGTCCTCAAGATCGATTTTATTTCGAAGACAAAAATTGATAATTTTCCAATCAAAATATTTTCTATCCGGATTTTTTTCCATATACATAATATCATTTTTTTCTAGATAATTATTGATAGGGATATCCCATAGTATATCATATAATTTGTCTTTATATATGTTGTAATTATAAGAATTCTCTTGATTCTTATTTACTTGGAATGGCGATACATAAATATATGAGTCTCTCTTATTTTCATAGTTAATAAATTTATAAGATAAAAGATTATATCTATAGTATTTTTGAAAATTCTCTTTTGGATTTAGTAATGAATATACTTCGTAATCATTTTTTTTTTTGTAATGAATTAATTGGTCTTTTTCATATGAATCCTCTTTGTTTAAATCTTGATTTTGATTTGGATGCCATTGATTGATTCTATTTCGCCCGTTTTGTGCTATTAATTTAGACCATCTAATCTGAGATAAATCGTATTGATAATGACTTCTTAACCAGTTTTTCCATTGATGTATTCCAGAATTCGAAAGTTTCTTATGTCTTAATTCAGAATCAATTATTCTTTGTGTTCCAAAATAATCTTTTATTGAAGTCTTAAGAAAAAAAGGGGTTCCGCGATATTGAAGAATAGATCTTAACTTATACAAGTTAAGAATTTGGGTTTGTGATAATTTGTAAAATACATAGGCTTGTGACAAGGAGGATAAGTCGAAAAAATTCTTTGAATTCTTATTACTAATATGATAAAGTGACTTTTTTATAGTCGAAATAAAGTGAATTGTATTTTGATTTGTTTTATTGATTCTTTCTTGATTTGTTTTATTATTGTAAATGGATTTATTAAAATTTTTTTTTGTTGATTCAAGAAAAAGTTGTATATTAATTATGGGAATATTAAGGATAGATAAAAGCATATCGATGTATATCTTTTCAATGAAAAATTTTATAAAATAATGTGATTTACGGATTAATCGAGCATTTCTTCTTTTTAATCTTTGCCAAATATTTTTTTCTGGTTCGAATCTTTTAGCATTATAACTTGTCTTATTAGAACTAACATTTTTTCCTGGAATCACTTTTTTTTTCTCTTTTGTAATTCTTTCTATTTGATTTCTAATTGTGCTTGTTCTATTACTCAGATCCTTCATTTTTTTTTCGGTCAGTAAATAATTTGTCCAATCTGTAGATCGAATTCGACGAAAGGATTCATGAATTATCTGATTATGGGTTATAGAATCTTTTTCTTTTTTAGTTTCGTTTAATTTATTTATTTCTCTCAGCCGAAATATTGGATTTACTTTTGAGAATTCTTTTTTTATTTTTTTAAAAAAAAGAATTCCGTTGATAATCCATTTTTTTGGTTTTTTTATGATATTTAGAAATAATTTTGTTCTTTCTTTTAAAACTTTTAGAACTCGAAAATACTTCTTTTTCAATTTTCCTATTTTTTTTTGGAGTTTCTTAAAAATGGGTTTAAAA